GTATTCACAATCGTGACTTCTCTATTATATTGTTCAATACGTTCGCGGATAATATTACTAATTTCGTCGGCTCGAAGGGTTCCCATTAGCGTCTCTTACTCCTTTTTCGGAAACAAAAAAAAAAAATAATACCTACACCTACGGTAGTAGAAGTAGAAGGGCTAATCAGTTATTTATTTCATCGCCCCGCCGAGCATGTCAATATTAGCACTGATGATACGTAAATGTAACTCGCTATTCAAACGACTATTCAGAGTTTCTAGAGCCCCGTGTAAGGCTTTTTGGAAAACTCGTTGTCGGACCTGATTAACTGCTCTTTGTTGTTCAAAATGAATGGTTTCATTTTTGTAATTTTCTAATTGTTCCAAACTCGCAGATGTAGCATTAATCAAATTCATTTTTTTTCGTTCTATCTCAGAGTATCCATTCACTCGATACTCATCTGCTTCCATTTCTGCTTCCCGTAAGCGAGCCCGGGCTTTTTCGAGCTGCTCAATAGCTCCTCCGCGTAGTTCTTCTGAATTTCGAATAGTACTCAAGATCCTCTGTTTTCGATTATCTAATAAATCAGTTAATGAAAGTAGATTAACTTACCTTTTATTTCAAAACTTTACTTCCATGATCTCTTCCCGAACCAAACATGAATCTTTCGATTCATTTGGCTCTCACGCTCAGTTATTTATGTTATGGGGCATTCCCATATTTTTTAATGGAATGAGCCTACCCTTTCTTTTCTGTTCGTATTGCAAGATATCGAAACCGATACAAGACCAGAATATTCAGAGGACTCTTCCGACCATACAAAAATCTGTCATTGTCAGCAAAGTTGTTTCTTTTTTTTTTTCTAATCCAAAAAATTATTCTTAATTATACGTAGGTCGTCGATTCAATATTGAATCGGAAAAGGGTGAGACACCTTTCTTTTCCATTTTCCAGTAAAAGGTTCAAATCATTTTATCGATATGAGCGTTCTATATCGGATAAATTGCCAAGTATTTATTTTGAAACCATCCATTTACTAACGTGTGGTAGAAAGAGTACCATCTTGCGCCTGGACTTCAGGCGGTTTAGCTTTGACCATGTTAATGGTCCCATATTATTGGTTGATAGAGAATCAAAGTCGATTTACCGATGAATTACGAAATGCTATGGTTCTTACATATGATTTTTGAATTTATTCAGAAGTAATTCGTCGAGATCGTGCACTTTTCTTTCCTATTTTTTTATTCTATTCTGAATATTTTTTATTTATCTTTTTCTTTTTATCAATATATCAATATATATATTATGTAATATATCAATATATATATTATGTATCATAGTACAAATATAGTTGTATCATAGTACAAATATAGTGCAAATAGAAAACAACAAAATAAAGAAAACAAAGTGCAGCCGGTTGGATCCGGCCTATTCTTGAAATACACAACTCGCACACACTCCCTTTCCAAAAAAGATCAATACACCAACTACTACACTTAGATTTATTAGATTTGTTGCTAAAATATCGGTATTCAACCCGAAACTCCCGGCGGATGGCCAGTAACCCAAGGAAACGAAAGAATCGGTTACATTTTTCATATGTTCTCCTCTTATAGATAGGACTAACAAAATCGAACAGAGTTTTTTTGTATCACCTCGTACCCTTCCCTTGTTTTTAACTTATCTTATATATATATTTTATATTTATTTTTATTTTCTAAACTCTAAACTAAATATATTAGAAATTTCATTTGAAATTCTTTTCCAATTTCAAAATGGATTTCCTTCAATTAAGTATGGTAGGTAAGAAAGCAGGTAGATCCACTAATTCCTCTTCCTCATCCTCAAATAAGCCCTTCCCCGGAGGATTGTCTCAACGAGGACTTAATTGTAGGAGTGAAGTCTTGATAGAATTCGAAGAAGCAAGTGGCAGGTCGACGGCAATAAAATAAGAAAGGAAACACGTATTTGTCATGTTTCTATATTTAAAATAAAAATAAATTAAACAAAAGGATTCGCAAATAAAAGCGCTAGTGCCACGACCAGTCCGTAAATTGTTAAAGCTTCCATAAAAGCCAGGCTAAGCAATAAAGTACCTCGTATTTTACCCTCTGCTTCCGGTTGTCTCGCGATACCTTCTACTGCTTGGCCCGCGGCAGTACCTTGACCAACTCCAGGTCCAATAGAAGCAAGCCCTACGGCCAATCCAGCAGCAATAACGGAAGCGGCAGAAATCAGGGGATTCATGGTAAGTTCCTCGCACCAAAATAAAGAAATGAAATGGTTAATGATACAATCAACCGATGAATTATTAGTTAATAATTCCATTACTAAGATCCATATGGTCAAAGTAACTAAGAACTCCGAATTGAAGTACTAATATTCTGAATCATTAGAACTACTTCGATATCTCGTTTTTAGTTCCTATCCGTGGAATTTTTGGAAACCTATATGGTTCTAATTCTTCCGTTTCCTTGTTCCGAACCATTCTTTCAAATGTTCGCTATTTATCTTCCATATGCTTGACTTCATCTGTTTCTTCATTCAATCCACAGTCACAGATGAAACGGAAGGACTTAGATGGAAATCCATCGAAATTCAATGGGATGTAATATATGGATAGTCCACGTATATCGAACTAGTGAATATCTAATGAATATCTAATATTACATATACAGACATTTTGTCCATAACGTAAACCGTCCGATCTTATATTGAATCCAATCCGTTCGAAAATTATTATTCGAAACATACACAGGGTTAGCTTATAGCCATTACATATATCTCTCCCTAACCGACCTTTTGATGAATCTTATTTGTTTGTAAACTCTTCTCCTTATCATTATCCGCAGGGATAGAAACAGGCGGATTCATCAGCCCCATAATCAGTACGTATCAACATCAAGATTGGATTGATCCAATTGAATGACAATTGGATCAATTGTTGAATTGAATGAAATCAAATGAAATGGAAATGGTTCTATCAGTTTTTCTTTTTTTGTTTGTTTAGTCGTACGTCGTAAACAGATAAACATAAGAATTCTTTTCTTATTCCAATTAATAATCGTCATTGACTGAAGAAATAGAATATTGATTGTAGAGATGTAAATAAATGGACCAAGCAGGAATCTTAGGAAAAAATCTTTTAGATTAGACCTAACCTAGACCCCTTTCTTTCCTTCCCCCCTTTTACATTTTTAAAATTCCCTAATTATGGATATAGGACGTTTTTTTTGTTTGCTCTTACTCCAGACCATATATAACGTATTTGTATATATTATGTTCCCAAGTAAATTCTCTTGAGCCACCGCAACCGACAGGTTGGGATAAACTAGTCAATGATGACTTTCCAAGGATTCGCCTATATAAGCCGCGGATAAAGTTGCAAAAATAAGAGCTTGAATCCCACTTGTGAATAATCCAAGGAACATAACGGGTATAGGAACTACTGAAGGTACTAAAGAAACAAGAACAACAACTACTAATTCATCGGCCAATATATTCCCGAAAAGTCGAAAACTAAGTGATAAGGGTTTTGTGAAATCTTCTAAGATGTTAATTGGTAAAAGTATTGGAGTTGGTTGAATATATTTACCGAAATAACTCAATCCTTTTTTGGTAAGACCCGCATAGAAATATGCCACTGACGTAGGTAAAGCTAAAGCAACAGTAGTATTTATATCATTCGTCGGTGCAGCTAACTCCCCATGAGGTAACTGTATAATTTTCCAGGGTAAAAGAGCACCTGACCAATTAGAAACAAAAATAAATAGGAACATCGTTCCAATAAAGGGAACCCAAGGACCATATTCTTCTCCAATCTGTGTTTTGCTCAAGTCTCGAATGAATTCAAGGACATATTCGAAGAAATTCTGACCGTCTGTTGGAATGGTTTGTGGATCCCGAACAGCTATACTGACTGAACCTAGTAAGATAGCAATTACGACCCAAGAAGTGATAAGTACTTGGGCATGGACTTGGAAACCCCCTAGTTGCCAATAGAAATGCTGGCCTACTTCCACACCGGATAGATCGTATAACCCTTCTTTTAGTGTGTTGATGGAACATGGTAGAAGATTCATATTGCTCTCTGACAAAAATAGAACATAAAAATAAATTATTTTGATTCAACCATCTCTTTCTCGGCTCGCCTACTTTAATCTTTAATGGTAAATGGTATATTTTACTAATTTAACTAAGTAATTAAATAATATCCTCAGTGCTTTTGGTCCACTTTTTTAGATTCAGGAATAGTAACCGATTGAATCAATTTATGGAGAGTTCCAAAGGCATTGACTTATCTTATTATTAATCAACGATTTCTTATAGAACTCGAACGACCCGCACAAATTGCGGATACTAATTTGTTAAGAATCAATCGGACTGCGGCTCTAGCGTCATCGTTGGCTGGAATCGAAAGATCTGCGAGATCTGGGTCACAATTTGTATCGATTAAACAAATCGTTGGAATTCCTAAAATGAGACATTCTCGAAGAGCCGTATTTTCTTTTTGCTGATCAAGGATGATGACAATATCGGGTAACCTTGTCATATATTTGATCCCGCCTAGATATCTTTGCAAGCGAGATAATTGTCTCTTCAATATTGCTGCATCCTTTTTCGGGAGGCGGTTGAGTTTCCCCGTCTTTTGTTTCGCTCTCAAGTCCCTGAACTTATAAAGTCTCCTTTCTGTAGTGGACCAATTCGTTAACATACCACCAGTCCATTTTTTATTAACATAATGACACCGAGCCCTTATTGCAGTTGATGCTACTGAACTGGCAACTTTCTTTCCTGTACCAACAATTAAGAATCGTTTTCCCCTATTTGCTGCATCAAAAACTAAATTGCAGGCTTCCGATAAAAAACGAGCAGTTCTAGTAAGATTTGTAATATGAATACCTTTACGCTTTGCAGAGATATAAGGTGCCATTCTAGGATTCCATTTCTTAGTGCCATGACCCAAATGGACTCTTGCCTTTATCAGCTCTTCCAAATTGATGTTCCAATATCTTTTTTTCATTTCTCCCCCCACCCTTCCTCTTTAAAAAAAAAAAAAAGAGACGAGGTACCACGAAATAAATAATTGTTCCGACGGAACCTTCTACCGGAGATAAGCCGTTGATATACGATCCAAGTTATTAATTCCTTTCTATCCATTATTATTCCTTTTTATCCATTATTATTTCTATCCATTATTATTCTTATTATAACATCAAATGACCGGACCAAGACTAGATAGTTAAAAAATGGAAAAGAAAAGAATGAATCTGCTCCTAGGAATTATGAAATCCCGTAAATGATTGTTCTGATGTATCATGAAAATTCTTTGGGATGCAATAACCCAATAATTCTCTGTGTTGGAACAAAATATCTCTCATTTCCCCCTCGAATAGATGCTTCTTTTTTATTTCCAAAGGAATGTTGCTGTGTTGCCTTGAACGGTGCACTAATCCTTTGAATCCGGTGCCAACAGGTATCATCCCTCCCAGAACAACGTTCTCTTTCAGGCCTTTCAACCAATCAATGCGGCCTCGGAGAGCAGCTTTTGCTAAAACCCGAGCGGTTTCTTGAAAACTCGCTTCAGATATGAAACTTTGGGTATTCAGAGATGCCTTCGTTATTCCCAACAAGATGGCTCGGTAACAGATCGCTTCTTCCAAAGCACGCATTGTTCGTTCCGCCCGCAAGAATCCAATTAGTTCGCCAGGTGAAAAAACATTAGACATTCCATCTTCTGAAACCAACACTTTGGATGTTATTTGACGTACAATAATCTCTATATGCCTATCAGAGATCTGCACCCCCTGGGATCGATAAACTTTTTGGATCTTATTAACCAAAGAGATACGACTTTGCGCTATGGTTAGCTCAGTGCCAATCACGAATCCCCACGGAATTCCAAGAATTTTTCTTATATGCCCATTCCAACGTTCAATCCTCTTTTCTAAGTTCATCGATATTGACGCAATTGAACGAACTTCTAACACTTGTTCTACTTTTGGAAGACCTTGCGTTATATCACCCGATCTCGATTTTTCATATAGAAATGTAACTAATGTATCTCCCTCGTAAAGGGTTTCTCCATAATGGCCATGGACGGTTGCCCCTCGAATGGCCAAATGAGGCTTAGCGGATCTTATTACTAAGTAGTCAACATGAACAATTAGAACTTGGCCAGATTTTCTGCGTGGTCCGCATTTGGCTATACATACATTTTCAGAAAGAAACTGTCCAAGGCTAATTATTGTGGATGTCTCCTCACAATACTCGTGACATGGGAAGCACCAATTCAAATCGAATAGATTCAAAATGATATTACTGCGCGGATCGAGATTATAAATTCTCTCATTTTCATCCATTAAAAAGTATTTAAGTACTTGGAAAATCTGTTTGAAATTGTCAAGTAGCAAATATTTTTTTAACAAAACTGGATTATGAGTTTTTAAACGAGAAGATGAATAAAAATTCGCGATTTTAGGTACAGTCCCTAAGAGACCTAACGAATTCCTAATGGGAATCATAGGATTCTCTTTAATTGGAATTAGTTCTTTTGTCGCCTTGTGACACTTTGAACCATTGACTGGACAAATTCGAGAACAATCAGATGATGACAAAATTCGAAAAGATTGGCATTCCTTATTTCTATTCAGAAACGTACAAATAGTTCCTTGCTGTTGGGTAAGTGATTGAATCCTCGCCTTGGAAGACAAAGGATTGATATTGGTGCGATCTGATCCATTATCGGGGATCAACCTTGAACCCGCCGTATCATTCCTTTTTACGATATACGAAATAGGGGGCTGGGACCCCGCCAAATCCACTTTTAAAAAATCTCGAATCAGATCATTTGCCCGTACTTCAACAAAAGAAGCATAAACCTCTTCTATAGAACCATTTCGGTCTTTTTCCCAATTCAATACTAAACAAGTCCGAACTAATTGAATAGTTGTGTGATAAATTCCTCGAATTGGTTCTCCATTTCTATAAAGAAGATAATTGATAACTTGTAGTTGCACATTATACCTTTCCCGCAACAGATCCTGGGGGAAAAGCGTTGATAAATTGATCCCGTCCGCTATTTCATATGTGACTACGGGTCGAACCAAAACAAAATACTTTTTCTTGGTAAGTGTGATTCGCTGGACATAGATCCAATTTTTCAATTGGTTTGATTTCTTAGAATTTTTTTTTCCCGCTACTGGTGATATCAAGATGCCGCTGTGCCGGGATATCTTATCTGTCTCTCCAGGAAAATGGATATCTCCAGAAAAGATTTTCAGTTCAATATATATTTTTTTTCTCTCCACTCGGACCAATCCACCCACTCGGCTTCTTGTATTTAAAGCGATTCGTGTATCTACTCCAATGAGGCTGTTGTTCCGTACCATTATGGGCGAAGATCCAGGAAAGATATGCACTTCCTCGGGAATGAAAAAAAATGTATCTACTTTCACTTGGCATTTCGACCCAAATTTTTTTGCTCCTCGATACTCAATCAAATCCTCTTTTTTGACG